AACAAAAGTCCACAGACCACCTAATTGACACCAACGGGTAAAATCTCCCTGTGCTTCAGGACCCCACAGTAACAACAAAGAATGTGCTAAACTATTAGCAGGAGTAGAGACTGCCGCAGTTAAGAAGTTACAACCTTCCAAGTAGGAACTTGCCAATCCATGAGTATACCATGAAGTTACAAAGGTGGTACCCGTGAACCAACCCCCCACGGCAAAATAGGCGCAAGGAAAGAGCAATAGACCGGACCAACCCACAAAAACAAAACGGTCCCTCCGTAACCAGTCATCCACAATATCAAATAAATCCTTTTGATCTTTGGTAAATTTACCAAGAGCTATAGTCATAGTGATCCTCCTATTCAACTACTTCAACCATTTCCGAACACCTCCTAGTATTTTCAGGGATGGAACCTTCGAGGCTTTTTTCATTTTATATATGATTTCTCGTAGACTGTCCCTTCTTTTCTACTGGGTTTCGAATAGAAAAATCCTTTTTGTCGATTGATATCTAATCTAGGTCAAATCCATTAACTTAATTTGGTTATTCCCTTCTATTCTCAAAAATTCCCTAAGCCACGACTCGGTAATTGTCTTATGACTCGGAAACCCGATAAATAAATAAATTTTTTAAAGAACTATTCCAGAAACAAATGATGGCTTTTATCACTCTCGTTACCAGAAGATCCCCAGACGTACTACTCTCCTTTTATCAAATAATAGTATTCTTGAATCTTGTTCGTGAAAAAAAAAAAAATAGTTTTCTATATTCTTCGAATTTGTATGTCTAGGAAACTACTAGAGGATCCTATTTTTACTTTCTATTTTACATTTATTTCTTTTATTGTCTTCTTTGTTCTATTTTTCTTTCGGTCAGATTAATAAAATTCCAAAGTATATCTTTTTTGCAGATCGAGGTAAGAAATTCGAATTTTTTTCTATATTATTTTTTTATCTATCTGTCAGATTTTTTAATATTGTATGGAATTTTATTAATAATAAAGATTCTACGTGAAAGTTTTTAATTGCATTCAAAATCTCGTATGCATAGATATCAAAATAAAATATTTGATACTGGAAGTCATAATTTGATAGATTTTTCTATTATTTTGATAGATATATCATATCTTAAAGAACTAATAGAAATGTAATTTGATCTTTTCTTGTATTCGGAAAAAAAGATATTTTTAAGTCAAATGACTTGTATATTGGAACTTAGAATAGAATAAGTCCTTCCGCGTGGAGGAGAGGAGTAGCAATTTATTCCCAGGAACAATAAGATTTAGATTTAATCCGAAATATCGACAGATTCTTGCGGAGTCCCAACCAAAGAGGTATTAAAAACAAAAAAGATCCACTGTGCGAATTTCATTTCGATCCAATTTTAATATCAGAATAGTGGATATAGTTATGATTCAATAGGTTAGGTCCACTTACTTTTTTTTAGAATCTTTGCCAGTTTTTGATTGGAATAATAGAATAATAGAAAAAGGTAATATCTGACAACTAAAAAAAAGAAATATATATATATATTTATATATATAGATAAAGAATACTATTTCACTTTCTAACTAGAATTTTATTACAAACATAAACTTCTTAAAAATATCAAGAATATATCTATTCTTACTTCAAATTAGGAATACTACCGTTGTCATTTTATGACAAAAAAAAGCCCCTTATCGGGTTTGAACCGATGACTTACGCCTTACCATGGCGTTACTCTACCGCTGAGTTAAAGGGGCGCTATTTGAGTCAATTCCCGAATAAGGAACTAGTCGATAGGAATATGAGTTTAGTACATCTATTTGTTACTGCATATACTTATTATATATTATATCTACTTAAATATATATAAATTCATATATATATACATAGATCTATTTTTTGTACATAGCAACTCATTAACCAGCAATAAATTGGATTTACTTGGTGAGTCTAGTTAAAAAAATCATTTATTGATATTGGATTTGATAAATAACAATGGAATTTTTTCAAAACCGATTCGAATTGAAGTCGTCTTCATCATAACACGAAATTCATTTCATTAATACATGGACCGACTAACTCCAATATTTCACCGTTTGATAAATGGATTCAATTTGTCCTGTCCCTCAACCCAATTCTTATTCATCTTCATCCCTTATTTATTTACGCAATTTCCAAATGAATTCTCGTTTTTTTATTTCCCGGCTTAGTGCGAGATAGAAATATACCAAATTCAATCTTCTTAACACTGAATGAAAGTGAAAGAAATGAGGTCTTAATGCCGCGCCTGTTCCAGCAAATCAATCATTCCCCGAAAGGATTCTCTGTTTATTTTGTTTTCTTTCGCATTACTTATTTTTATTTTCTATTTTTATTCTAGATTGGTGATTGAAATGAACAATTTCGAAATTTAAATGATGAATCAAAAAATTTTTAGGGATTCTGAAAGATGGGAAGATCCTTCTGATTGAATCATATCATTCGATTATATTGACAATTTCAAAAAACCGTTCATACTATGAACATAGTAGAATGGCGGTCGGGCAAGTATGCCCCCATCGTCTAGTGGTTTAGGACATCTCTCTTTCAAGGAGGCAACGGGGATTCGACTTCCCCTGGGGGTAGGGTATTACGAAATTAAATTGATCAGGGATTATCAATAAAGACTAAAATTGATTCTTCCTGGGTCGATGCCCGAGTGGTTAATGGGGACGGACTGTAAATTCGTTGGCAATATGTCTACGCTGGTTCAAATCCAGCTCGGCCCAAAAATTTGCTGATCCACCATGAAATGATATAACCCATTTGGTGTTCTCTGAAAATCACCAATGGGCTCGAATATAGAAGAATAGAATCTCGAGTGCTATTTCTTTTTTCCATATTCCATATTTTTCCTCGAATTTTGCAAAACTCCGATCGGGATCTGTAAGTATAAAGTCTAAGGAAAGTATTAAAGTCAAAAAAAGAGTCTTTTTTGTTTCCTTGATTCATTTATTTTTCAATCAAGTTGGCAATAACGAGCGGATTACTCGTAATCCGTGTCGATCTCGCTAAAGTCCAGACCTATAAAAAGATATATCAATATATACATATAAGTCCGCCTCTTTCTGTTACCGTACAGGGGTTTGAATCTCCAATAGAAAAACAAAGAGTTTGAATGAAATTGTAAGAATATGTATGCTATACGACTTTTTCCTGGGGATTGTAGTTCAATTGGTCAGAGCACCGCCCTGTCAAGGCGGAAGCTGCGGGTTCGAGCCCCGCCAGTCCCGATTGATACAAACAAATCCAATCCAAAAAATATCAATTGATTTCGTGTGTGAAAGGAAATTAAAATAACAAAAAAATAGAATTTATAACAGGGATACCTTTTTAGTTTCTTTTTTAGTTTAAGGTAAAGGTTCGGACGAAGAAAGAAAAAGTTATTTTTTTTGTATGGATAAAAGATTTTCCTAAATAATACTATATTTATTATCGACACTGAATTGATTTGATAGCTCAGATATTGTTATTCGTGATATTGATCACGATTTGATATCATCCAGATAAAATTTATACCATTGAATTTAGTGACGAAAGATTGATCATTTCGATGGGATTAAATCCCGAAGTATTTATTAGAAATTAAAGAGAAAGAAAACATAGAGATTATGGAAGTAAATATTCTCGCATTTATAGCTACTGCACTCTTCATTCTAGTTCCTACTGCCTTTTTACTTATAATTTATGTAAAAACGGTAAGTCAAAGTAACTAATTTTACTTAAACACGACTTCTGATTTCTTATCAATGCAACGATGAAAAAAAGGATTTCCATTTAGGGTCTTTGTTTTAAATAAAATGATCAGACTACAATCAGCAGAATTCTATGAAATCCAGACCAGATAGTATAGTAGAAAGAAATCCAATCTATTTCTTTCTACCATACTATCTATTATGGTAGCGTAAAAATAGAATGTTTTACTTATTAAAAAAAAGAGGTTTAATATGGATGGACCAATCTATAAATTTCTTTTCATTTTTCATATAGAGATATCAATAAATATCTATCGATATAGATGGAATGTCATCCACATTTTTTCTTTGTTTCATCTAATAATCTATTCTATATTGGTTCCAATTAATCTGAAATAATCAAAAAGCTACTTTTATTCTTCTGATTTGAATTTTTATATTTCAGATTCTTTTCAGAATCCCGGTAAATAATAAAATAAAAAAAAATCTTTTTAGTATTCCAAAAAATGAATTGATTAAACGGATAAAATAATTGACAGATGATCCGGGGATTCTATTAAAAACCTTTTCATATTTAGAAAAGATTGGTGGTAACTAATTCATCAAAATAGAAATCTTAAAAATAATTAGGTTTGGAGTAGTAATCTGTTTTCAATTCCCTATATTCCCGGGACAGGAAAATGAGAACAGTTCAAATATTTGTTTGATTTAAAGAGTATTTTAATTTTCTATATTATACATAGAATACATTACATCACTGGAATAGAAGCAGATAGAAAATTAGTATTAATAAAATAACTAAATTCACATAGTTAAAAAATGGAAGAACCCAGCTAGAAAACAATTGAGACAGTTTGACCCCTTAACTCAATTAGTAGTACCTTAGAGTCCACTTCTTCCCCATACTACAAGGGAAAGGGAAAATGTAAAAACGACCATTAAAGCAGCCCAAGCAAGACTTACTATATCCATGTAAATTTTGTCTCCTATCAATATGAAGAAATTATTTTATTATTCTTTACTAACTCATTTTTCTTGTATTATTTTCGTTTTTATTTTTCACTAAAAAAGATAATATATAAAATCTTTTCATAATAGTGGAATCGCTGGTACAGAGTCAAAAAAAAGATTCCGTCATAAGACCATTCACGAAACATCCAATTAGAACATCTAACAAGTTCTTATCTGATTTCTAGTAGAATTGACAAATGGTAAGTCTAAATAAAAAATATCCTTGGAAGTTGTAAGGGAATGAATCATACTAAATAGGTAGGAATAAAAAGACCTGTGTTTTATTTTGCCCCCCATTTAATTAAGTCAAAAGTAAAAAACATAGAATCAAGATAGATTCCTTTGCATACTCTTATTTCCATTGGATCTAATCCTTATTGTATCCCGATTCGTTCTCTAAAACAATTGGAAAACAGCCTCTGAAATTCTTTTACTAGAGATTCTCAAAAAGAATTTCTTAGAATGGAAATAGAGTAGAAATTCTTTTTGAATTCGATTAAAGAAAAATGAAATTCATCTTAAAAAAATAAATCTAATTACATATTCAATTTCATTAAGCTAACAAATATGGAATAAATGCAAAAGCGTTCATATACTTTACATAAGTTTGTATACAAGGTTTTTCTTCAACCCTTTCCCCAACTAAAAATGGAATTAAACTCCCCGTCCGACCTATCCCTATCCAATGTAATTCAAGACCCAATCAGTAGAGGGACACTACAGTAGTAGTGGGGTGAAAGGACTATCATTTCAAGATTGATCTATTCCTTTTCACTACTCTAATGAATTTTTCATTGAATCCGAGACGAAAAAATTAATAGCATTTTCGAAACCTCCCGGTGCTTAGAATTTTGAATCAAACAAGTCTCAAGAGCCCTTTCCCTAAATTTGCTTCCGCTGAAAAAAAAAAAATACAAAGTTTTCTGTATCAACAAAATGGAATAAACTATTTTCATTCTCTTGTCGATCAGGCGACACCCGGATTTGAACTGGGGTAAAAGGATTTGCAGTCCCCCGCCTTACCACTCGGCCATGCCGCCAAAATGATACAAAAAAATATATCAGAATACCCCTCCTCTCAAAAAACCAAAAAAAGGGGGGTTCTAAAATACTTTTTTAGATGTGTTTGTATCTTAAATTCCGTTTTCTTTAATCCCTTTTTTCTATTGAAAAAAAAACGCATACCTTTCAGTCGCAAAAGAAAAGTCAAAATTTCGGGACAAATAGCAATCGTTAACTACAAATTCCGGAATAATTCTTGAATCTGAATCTATTCTTTCTTAATGAGAAAAAAAAAAATAGAAATTGATACATAACCAATCAATATTATTATTTTTTTTTAATCCCTCTCTATTTCAATTATAACAGCTACTGTTAATATATGTCAACCCAGAACATAAATTTTCATTGTTACATTGTTACACAGATATTATCTAATCGGGTATCTTATTCGTAATATAATACCTATATTATAGGGAATTTTCAAAAAATTCTCGTACTTTCATTTTTTTGCCAATTTTTCATTAAATAGATTGATGAATGAATAGAAAAAACAAATTAACACGACACGTGCTGTCCCGAACAAAAAGGACTGCAATAAAGTAAAAGTAAGAGACATATATAGATAGATAGCTATAGCTGAAGTTATATTTATGCATGTTTAATAAATCCAAGTCTTTTTATGCACTGCGATCGTATTATCAAATTCTACAAAAAATAGGTAAAAATATCTCTCTTCTTTGTGAATTCTCATTCTTTTTTGAACACTTGAAATGGTAAAGGGCTAAAAAAAGAAATTGTATATTTTTTCTGACTCATGGAGCCGAGCAAATACTTAATTCATTTTTGAGTATCAATCGAATTGGAATATGTAATATCATACTATACTATAGTAATAGTATAAATAGAATTCTTTTTTTTTTTTGAGATTCTTAAAAAAACCCCGAAGTCTAGGTGCAATTTATCAATTTGTTTCCATTTACTTAGATTCTATTTGTTTTGTTGCAAATTCCAATTTGAGTATAAAATTTCCTCTTTTCATAATAGGTATAGATTTCATAGACGTAGTTAGGTAAAATTTCATGTGATTCAGTAAAGTAAAAAGAACAGAAATTCCATTATTGCTAAATCTATTCATGTGATTCGATGAAGAATAACGGCAAATCATGGGATATTTTCGAAAAAATAAATGGGGAAATTCAAAATGCTTGGGGTTGGGAATGAAGGAATGTCTACACTACCCGGATTGAATCAAATACAATTTGAAGGATTTTGTAGATTCATTGATCGGGGCTTAACAGAAGAACTTTTGAAGTTTCCAAAAATAGAAGATACGGATCAAGGAATTGAATTTGAATTATTTGTGGAAACATATCAGTTGGTAGAACCCTCGATAAAAGAAAAAGATGCTGTATATGAATCACTTACATATTCCTCTGAATTCTATATATCCGCGGGATTATTTTGGAAAAACAGTAGGTATATCCAAGAACAAATTATTTTTCTTGGAAACATTCCTCTAATGAATTCCCTGGGAACTTCTATAGTAAATGGAATATACAGAATTGTAATCAATCAAATATTGCAAAGCCCTGGTATCTATTATCGTTCAGAATTGGACCATAACGGAGTTTCAGTCTATACTGGCACAATAATATCAGATTGGGGGGGAAGATTGGAGTTAGAAATTGATAGAAAAGCAAGGATATGGGCTCGTGTAAGTAGGAAACAGAAAATATCTATTCTAGTTCTATCATCAGCTATGGGTTCGAATTTAAGCGAAATTCTTGAGAACGTTTGCTACCCTGAAATTTTCTTGTCTTTCCTCAATGAAAAGGAGGAAAAAAAAATAGGGTCAAAAGAAAATGCCATTTTGGAGTTTTATCGACAATTTGCTTGTGTAGGCGGAGATCCCATATTTCCTGAATCTTTATGTACAGAATTACAAAAAAATTTTTTTCAACAAAGATGTGAATTAGGAGGGATTGGTCGGCGAAATATGAACCGAAGGCTGAATATTGATATACCTGAGAACAATCCATTTTTGTTACCGCGAGATATATTGACAGCTGCAGATCATTTGATTGGAATGAAATTTGGAATGGGTACACTTGACGATATGAATCATTTGAAAAATAAACGTATTCGTTCCGTAGCAGATCTCTTACAAGATCAATTTGGGTTGGCTCTCGTTCGTTTAGAAAATATAATTACAGGAACTATATCTGGAGAAATTAGATATAAATTTATACCGACTCCTCAGCATTTAGTGACTTCAACTCCATTAACAACCACTTATGAATCTTTTTTTGGATTACACCCATTATCTCAAGTTTTAGATCGAACCAATCCATTGACCCAAATAGTTCATGGGAGAAAATGGAGTTATTTGGGTCCTGGAGGATTGACGGGGCGAACTGCTAGTTTTCGGATACGGGATATCCATCCTAGTCACTATGGACGCCTTTGTCCAATTGACACCTCTGAAGGAATCAATGTCGGACTTATTGGATCCTTGGCAATTCATGCAAGGATTGGTCGTTGGGGGTCTATAGAAAGTCCATTTTTTGAAATTTCAGAGAGATCAAAAAGAATACGAATGCTTTATTTATCACCAAGTAGAGATGAATACTATATGGTAGCGACGGGAAATTTTTTAGCACTGAATCGCGATATTCAGGAGGAGCAGATTGTTCCAGCTCGATACCGTCAAGAATTTCTGACTATTGCATGGGAACAGGTTCATCTTCGAAGTATTTTTCCCTTTCAATATTTTTCTATTGGAGCTTCTCTAATTCCTTTTATCGAACATAATGATGCGAATCGAGCTTTAATGAGTTCTAATATGCAACGTCAAGCAGTTCCTCTTTCTCGGTCCGAAAAGTGCATTGTTGGAACTGGATTGGAACGCCAAGTGGCCCTAGATTCAGGAGTTCCCGCTATAGCCGAACACGAGGGAAAGATCGTTTATAACGATACTGACAAGATCGTTTTATTTGGAAATGGGAATGCTCTAAGCATTCCATTAATTATATATCAACGTTCCAACAAAAATACTTGCATGCATCAAAAATCCCGGGTTCAAAAAGGTAAATGCGTAAAAAAGGGACAAATTTTAGCAGATGGTGCTGCTACAGTTGGCGGTGAACTCGCTTTGGGAAAAAATGTATTAGTAGCTTATATGCCATGGGAAGGTTACAATTCTGAAGATGCTGTACTCATTAGTGAGCGTCTGGTCTATGAAGATATTTATACTTCTTTTCATATACGGAAATATGAAATTCAGACTCATGTGACAAGCCATGGTCCTGAAAGAATCACTAAAAAAATTCCACATCTAGAAGCCCATTTACTCCGAAATTTAGACAAAAATGGAATTGTGATTCTGGGATCTTGGGTAGAAACGGGCGATATTTTAGTGGGTAAATTAACGCCTCAAATGGCGAAAGAATCCTCATATGCCCCCGAAGATAGATTATTACGAGCTATACTTGGGATTCAGGTATCCACCTCAAAGGAAACTTGTCTAAAACTACCTATAGGTGGTAGGGGCCGAGTTATTGATGTGAGATGGATCCACAGTTCTATCTATAATCCAGAAACGATTCATATATATATTTCACAGAAACGTGAAATCAAAGTAGGTGATAAAGTGGCCGGGAGACATGGAAATAAAGGTATCGTTTCAAAGATTTTGTCTAGACAGGATATGCCTTATTTGCAAGATGGAAGACCCGTTGATATGGTCTTCAATCCATTAGGGGTACCCTCACGAATGAATGTAGGACAGATATTGGAATGCTCACTCGGGTTAGCCGGGAGTATGCTAAATAGACATTATCGAATAGCACCTTTTGATGAGAGATATGAACAAGAAGCTTCCAGAAAACTTGTGTTTTCTGAATTATATGAGGCCAGTAAACAAACATCAAATCCATGGATATTTGAACCCGAGTATCCGGGAAAGAGCGGAATATTTGATGGAAGAACAGGGAATCCTTTTGAACAGCCTGTTATAATAGGAAAGCCTTATATCTTGAAATTAATTCATCAAGTTGATGATAAAATACATGGACGTTCCACTGGACATTATGCACTTGTTACACAACAACCCCTTAAAGGAAGGGCCAAACAAGGAGGACAACGGGTAGGCGAAATGGAGGTTTGGGCCCTCGAGGGATTCGGTGTTGCTCATATTTTACAAGAGATGCTGACTTATAAATCCGACCATATTAAAGCTCGTCAAGAGGTACTCCGAACTACGATTCTTGGGGGAACAATACCTAAACCTGTGGATGCTCCAGAATCTTTTCGATTGCTCGTTCGAGAACTACGATCTTTGGCTCTGGAACTGAATCATTTCCTTGTATCTGAGAAAGATTTCCAGATTCAAAGGAAGGAAGTTTAATTGGACTGAATCTGAAATTTAATTCTATGATTGATCAGTATAAACATCAACACCTTCGAATTGGATCAGTTTCTCCTGAACAAATAAGTGCTTGGGCAAAAAAAATCCTACCTAATGGAGAAATAGTTGGGGAGGTAACAAAACCCTATACTCTTCATTACAAAACCAATAATCCTGAAAAAGATGGATTATTTTGTCAAAGAATTTTTGGGCCTATAAAAAGTGGGATTTGTGCTTGTGGAAATTATCGAGTAATCGGAGATAAAAAAGACCAACCAAAATTTTGTGAACAATGCGGAGTAGAATTTGTTGATTCTCGAATACGTAGATATCAAATGGGGTATATAAAATTAGCATGTCCAGTAACCCATGTGTGGTATTTGAAACGTCTTCCTAGTTATATCGCGAGCCTTTTAGATAAACCTCTTAAAGAATTAGAAAATCTAGTATACTGCGATGTGTGATTTGATAAAAATTATTATTGTACAGATTTCGAATGATAAACTGTCATTCCATTCAATTAAATTGGGGTGTCCTCTATCTGGCATGTCTCTTGGGATGAGTAACATGAAGCTCAGAATTCATGGGTGTATTGAATACTCCCCAATCAATAAGGGAGTTGGTCTATGGTCAATTCAGTAACAAATAAAAATTTTTTTATAACTGTACGTACCTTGTGAAAAAAAAATACTTTTTTTTTTAAGAACTATAATTATGTTCAAAGAATAAAATATATCATGATTGCAGAAGTCTATCTATCGCATATAGGCTTAAAGACATTGTGGCATAACCGTCGAGGTGACGTCTTGACCTAAAAGATCAAATGGTATGATATATAGACAAAGAAATCTCTTATGAATTCGAGGATATTCCCCTTTATTATGAATAATTTTTTTTTTTTTCGAGATTCCTCGTTCGAAGGGAGGTAGACTACTCAAGAATTTTACATTTCATTTCTGTCGTAATTTTGAATTGGATAAATAATTCAGAAAAAAAAAAAAAAGAAGAATGTATCAATGAAATGTTGCTCTGTCTTTATTGATAACTTGAGTAAAGAGTAAACCTTTTTTATTTTAGATTAGAGGTTTTCAAAAATTTGAAAGCGGAAACCCCTTTCTTTATCTTTATTGTGTATAAATACTTTAGCCGGATGAGAGGAAACCCTCATGTCCGATTTTCTAAGGGGGAGATCCATCTTATTGGATCCTATCCAAATTTTTCGTTTGCTAGGCCCGTAGTTAAAAAACCAACTTTCTTACGATTACGAGGTTTATTCGAATATGAAATCCAATCTTGGAAATACAGTATCCCAGACTTTTTTGCTACTCAAGATTTCGATCCATTTCGAAATAGAGAAATTTCTAGTGGAGCGAGCGCTATACGAGAACAATTAGTTGATCTGGATTTAAGAATTATTATGGATTCTTCGTTGGTAGAATGGAAAGAATTGGGAGAAGAGGGATCCACTGACAATGAAAATGAATGGGAAGATCGAAAAGTTGGAAGAAGAAAGAATTTTTTGGTTCGACGCATGGAATTAGCTAAGCATTTTATCCGAACAAATATAGAACCAGAATGGATGGTTTTATGTCTCTTACCAGTTCTTCCTCCCGAATTGAGACCAATTATTGAAATAGATGGAGGTAAACTAATGAGTTCGGATATTAATGAACTCTATCAAAGAGTTATCTATAGGAACAATACTCTTATTGATCTATTAACTGAATTTACACCAAGGGGATTACTAATGTCTCAAGAAAAAGCGGTACAAGAAGCCGTGGATACACTTCTTGATAATGGAATCCGCGGACAACCAATGAGGGACGGTCATAATAAAGTTTACAAATCGTTTTCAGATATAATTGAGGGCAAAGAGGGAAGATTTCGAGAGACTCTGCTTGGAAAACGGGTTGATTATTCGGGGCGTTCCGTTATTGTTGTAGGTCCATCACTTTCATTACATCGATGTGGATTGCCCCGCGAAATAGCAATAGAGCTATTTCAGACATTTCTAATTCGTGGTTTAATTCGAAAACATTTTGCTTCGAACATAGTAGTTGCTAAGAGTAAAATCCGGGAAAAAGAACCGATTGTATGGGAAATACTTCAAGAAGTTATGCGGGGGCATCCAGTATTGCTAAATAGAGCGCCTACTTTGCATAGATTGGGCATACAGGCATTTCAACCCATTTTAGTAGAAGGACGTGCTATTTGTTTACATCCATTAGTGTGTAAGGGATTCAATGCAGACTTTGATGGGGATCAAATGGCTGTGCATGTGCCCTTATCTTTGGAGGCTCAAGCAGAAGCTCATTTACTTATGTTTTCTCATACGAACCTCCTGTCTCCGGCTATTGGGGATCCCATTTGCGTACCAACTCAAGATATGCTTATTGGACTTTACGTATTAACTAGCGGAAATCGTCGAGGTATTTGTGCAACCAGGTATAATCCGTTTAATTGCAGGAATTCTCAAAATGAAAAAATTAGCACAAATAACTCTAAGTATATGAAAAAAAAAGAACCCTTTTTTTGCAATTCCTATGATGCAATTGGAGCTTATCGACAGAAAAGAATCAATTTAGATAGTCCTTTTTGGCTCCGGTGGCGAATAGATCAATGCATTATGTCTTCAAGAGAAGTTCCTATCGAAGTTCACTATGAATCTTTTGGTACCTATTATGAGATTTATGAGCATTATTTAGTAATAAGAAGTATAAAAAAAGAAATTCGTTGTATATACATTCGAACCACTGTTGGTCATATTTCTTTTTATCGAGAAATCGAAGAAGCTATACAAGGTTTTTCTCGAGCCGATTCATATGGTATCTAATCATATACATGGTTAGTGTTGGTATCCAAGCTAGGTAAATTTATGATACTGGTGTAAATTCAGGTCAACCAGCATCTTTTTCATTTTCTACGGGAATAAACATAAAGAAAAGGAAGTTTTCCAATCATTCACTCAAATCCATTGTCTAACCGAATCCCACTGAGTGGAATATGGAGGTACTTATGGCAGAACGGGCCAATCTAGTCTTTCACAATAACGTGATAGGTGGAACCGCAATTAAACGACTTATTAGCAGATTAATAGATCATTTCGGAATGGCATATACATCACACATCCTGGATCAAGTAAAAACTCTAGGGTTCCGTCAAGCTACTGCTACATCTATTTCATTAGGAATTGATGATCTTTTAACAATACCCTCTAAAGGATGGCTAGTCCAAGATGCTGAACAACAAAGTTCAATTTTGGAAAAACATAATCATTATGGGAATGTACATGCGGTAGAAAAATTACGCCAATCCATTGAAATATGGTATGCGACAAGCGAATATTTGCGACAAGAAATGAATCCTAATTTTAGGATGACTGACCCCTTTAATCCAGTCCATATAATGTCTTTTTCAGGAGCTAGAGGAAATGCATCTCAAGTGCACCAATTAGTCGGAATGAGAGGATTAATGTCAGATCCACAAGGACAAATGATTGATTTACCCATTCAAAGCAATTTACGTGAAGGACTGTCTTTAACAGAATATATAATTTCTTGCTACGGAGCCCGTAAGGGGGTTGTAGATACTGCTGTACGAACATCAGATGCTGGATATCTTACACGTCGACTTGTTGAGGTGGTTCAACACATTGTTGTACGTCGAACAGATTGCGGTACCATCCGCGGGATTTCTGTAAATCCCCGAAATGGAATGATGCCAGAAAAAATTTTGATACAAACATTAATTGGTCGTGTAGTAGCAGACGATATATATATAGGTTCACGGTGTATTGTCGTTAGAAATCAAGATATTGGAATTGGACTTATCAATCGATTCATAACTTTTCAAACACAACCTATATTTATTCGAACCCCCTTTACCTGTAGGAATACCTCTTGGATTTGCCGGTTGTGTTATGGGCGGAGTCCTATTCATGGGGACCTGGTAGAATTGGGAGAAGCTGTAGGTATTATTGCTGGTCAATCTATTGGAGAACCGGGAACTCAACTAACATTAAGAACTTTTCATACTGGTGGAGTATTCACAGGGGGTACTGCAGAATATGTGCGAGCCCCCTCGAACGGAAAAATAAAATTTAACGAGGATTTAGTTCACCCTACACGCACACGTCATGGATATCCTGCTTTTATATGTAATATAGACTTGTATGTAACTATTGAAAGTCACGATATTATACATAACGTAATTATTCCATCAAAAAGTTTTCTAGTAGTTCAAAATGATCAATATGTAAAATCAGAACAAGTAATTGCTGAGATCCGCGCGGGAACATATACTTTTAATTTGAAAGAAAGGGTTCGAAAACATATTTATTCTGACTCCGGAGGGGAAATGCATTGGAGTACCGATGTGTACCATGCATCAGAATTTATGTATAGTAATGTACATATCTTACCAAAAACAAGTCATTTATGGATATTGTCAGGAAAGTCGTGCAGGTCTGATACAATCCATTTTTTACTTCGCAAGGATCAAGATCAAATTCACATTGATTCTCTTTCGAATGGAAAAAGAAATACTTCTAATCTTTTTGTAAGTAATGATCACGTAAAACATAAATTTTTTAGTTTCAAGACTTTTGGTACAAAAGAAAGGGGAATTAGCGATTATTCCATATTTAATCAAACCATATGTAAGGATCATTCTCATTTAATGGATCCTGCTATTTTTCACGATACCTTTAATTTATTGGGGAAAAGGCGAAGAAATAGATTTCTTATTCCGTTTCCACTCCAATCGATTCAAGAACGAAAGAACGAACTAATGCCCCCTTCCGGTGTCTCCATTGAAATACCTATCAATGGAATTTTTCATAGAAATAGTATTTTTGCTTATTTTGATAATCCTCAATACAGAAGACAGAGTTCGGGAATTATTAAATATAGAACTATAGGAATTCATTCCGTTTTTCAAAAGGAAGATTTCATTGAGTATCGAGGAATCAAAGAATTAAATACAAAATACCAAAAAAAAGTAGATCGCTTTTTTTTTATTCCCGAAGAAGTGCATATTTTACCCAAATCTTCTTCCATAATGGTACGGAATAATAGTCTCGTTGGAATAGGAACACCAATCACTTTCAATATAAGAAGTCGAGTGGGCGGATTGCTCCGATTAGAAAAGAAAAAAAAAAAAATTATATTAAAAATATTTTCTGGAAATATCCATTTTCCCGGAGAGATGGATAAGAGATCCCGACACAGTGCCACCTTGATAACACCCGGAACGGTAAAAAAAAAACGGAAGGAATCAAAAAAAATGAACAATTGGATCTATATCCAATGGGTCGAAACTACCAAGAAAAAGTATTTTGTTTTGGTTCGACCTGTTATTTTTTATGAAATACCGGACAGTATTCATTTTGGAAAACTTTTTCCCAAAGATCTATTTCAGGAAAGGGATAATCTGGAACTAAAAGTTGTCAATTATATTCTTTATGGAAATGGAAAATACATTCGGGGAATTTCCGACACAAGGATCCAATTAGTTCGGACTTGTTTAGTCTTGAATTGGGATCAAGGCAAAAAAGGGTCTTCTATTGAGGAGGCCCCCGCTTCCTTTGTTGAAGTAAGTACAAACGGTTTGATTGAGTATTTTCTAAGAATTGACTTAGTGAAATCGAATACTTCATATATCAGAAAAAGAAATCACCCATCTGGTTTAGGATTAATCGCGGATAATGAATTGGATCGGATCAATCCATTTTTTTCTATTCATTCCAAGGCAAAAATTCAACAATCAATTAGCCAAAATCACGGAACTATTCGTATGTTGTTGAATAGAAATAAGGAATCCCGATCTTGGATAATTTTGTCATCATCTAATTGTTTTCAAATGAGATCATTCAATAATGTAAAATATCACAATGGGGTAAACAAAGATAAAGATCCTATAATTCCAATTAATAATAAGAATTCTTTGGGCCCTTTAGGAATAGCCCCTCAAGTTGCCAATTTTTATTCACTTTATCGTTTAAAAACTTATAATCAGATCTCAATAATTAAAAATTGGCAACTTGACAAATTAACGGAAATTTTTCAAGTAATTAAATATTATTTAATGGACGAAAATGAGAAAATTTTTAAACCGGATCCATACAGTAATATCGTTTTGAATCCATTCCATTTGAATTGGGATTTTCTCCATCATTATTATTCTGAAAAAATGTTTACAATAATTAGTCTTGGACAATTTATTTGTGAAAATATATGTTTAGCTCAAATAAAAAATGGACCACACCTAAAACTAAAATCGGGTCAAGTTCTAACTGTTCAAATGGATTCTGTAATAATAAGATCGGCGAACCCCTATTTGGCGACTCCAGGAGCAACCATTCATGGACATTATGGGGAGATCCTTTATCAAGGAGATATTTTAGTTACATTCCTATATGAAAAATCGAGATCCGGTGATATAACACAAGGTCTTCCAAAAGTGGAACAGATATTAGAAATACGTTCGATTGATTCAATATCGATGAATCTAGAAAAAAGAATTGATGCGTGGAACGAGTGTATAACAAGAATTCTCGGCATTCCTTGGGGATTCTTGATTGGTGCTGAGCTAACTATAGCGCAAAGTCGTATTTCTTTGGTTAATAAAATCCAAAAGGTTTATCGATCCCAGGGAGTACACATCCATAATAGACATATCGAAATTATTGTGCGTCAAATAACATCCAAAGTCTTGGTTTCAGAAGATGGAATGTCTAATGTATTTTTACCTGGCGAACTAATTGGATTATTACGAGCAGAACGAACGGGACGTGCCTTGGAAGAAGCAATTTGTTACCGAGCTTTATTATTGGGAATAACAAAAACATCTTTGAATACTCAAAGTTTCATATCCGAAGCGAGTTTTCAAGAAACTGCTAGAGTTTTAGCAAAAGCCGCTCTTCGGGGTCGTATCGATTGGTTGAAAGGTCTTAAAGAAAATGTTGTTTTAGGGGGAATGATACCCGTTGGTACCGGATTCAAAAGAATAATGGACCATTCACGGTCAAGGCAACATAAGAAGATTACCCGGGAAAAAAAAAAATTATTCGAAGTAGAAATTAGAAATCTTTTCTTCCATCACAGAAAATTATTAGATTAGAAATCTAGGATTTAATGCTTCCTAAAAGTGGATTCGATTCATCCCTTTATTTTAAATGCATTCATTTGATTTGGTAATAAAGTATAATAAAAACAAAATAATAAATAGAACTAAATGAATGGCCTGATTATATATTAATCGCCAATCGTCTATAAAAGAGAAGGTTCCATCGGAACAATTATTTATTGCTATTTCAGGATACTTGGTCTCTTTTTTTTCAATAAAAAAAGTGTGGGGATAAATGACAAAAAGATATTGGAACATAACTTTTGAAGAGATGATGGAAGCTGGAGTTCATTTTGGCCATGATACTAGGAAATGGAATCCTCGAATGGCACCCTTTATATCGGCAAAACGGAAAGGTATTCATATTATAAATCTTACTCGAACTGCTCGTTTTTTATCCGAAACTTGTGATTTGGTTTTTGATGCAGCAAGCAGAGGAAAACAATTCTTAATTGTTGGTACGAAAAAAAAAGCAGCCTATTCAGTAAGACGGGCTGCAATAAGAGCTCGATGTCATTATGTTAATAAAAAATGGCTCGGAGGTATGTTAACGAATTGGTATACTACAGAAACGAGACTTCGTAAGTTCAGGGACTTGAGAACGGAGCAAAAAACGGGGAAAATAAACTCTCTTCCAAAAAGAGATGCCGCTATGTTGAAGAGACAATTATCTCATTTGGAAAGATATCTGGGCGGCATAAAATATATGACGGGGTTGCCCGATATTGTAATAATCGTTGATCAGCAAGAAGAATATACGGCTCTTAGAGAATGTATCACTTTGGGAATTCCAACGATTTGTTTAATCGATACAAATTGTGACCCAGATCTCGCCGATATTTCGATTCCGGCTAATGATGATGCTATAGCTTCAATCCGCTTAATTCTTAACAAATTAGTTTTTGCAATTTGTGAGGGTCGTTCTAGCTAGCTATATACGGAATTTGTGATTAATAATAAGATAAATAAATTTTTAGATTTGGTTGGGCGGTCATAGATTTATGGAATCGCTTATTATAGCATTACAAAATTGTGAAAAAAGAAATATTTTGTGATCAGTAGGTATTCAAAATAGAAAAGAAAAGTAAAATAAGGAAATGGTTGAATCAAAATAATTCCCTTTCAGGTTATATATATATATTTTTTAGAGGGCAGGGCAATATGAATGTTCTATTATGTTACATCAACACATTAAACAGATTCTTTGATATATCTGCTGTGGAAGTAGGTCAACATTTCTATTGGCAAATAGGGGATTTTCAAGTGCATGCTCAAGTACTTATTACCTCTTGGGTTGTAATTGCTATCTTATTAATTTCAACCATTCTAGTTGTTAGAAATCCGCAAACTATTCCCACGTCCGGTCAGAATTTCTTTGAATATGTCCTTGAATTCATTCGAGACGTGAGCAAAACTCAGATTGGAGAAGAATATGGTCCGTGGGTTCCGTTTATTGGAACTCTGTTTCTATTTATTTTTGTTTCGAATTGGTCGGGGGCTCTTTTGCCTTGGAAAATTATAAAGTTACCTCACGGAGAGTTAGCTGCACCCACAAATGATATAAATACTACTGTTGCATTAGCTTTACTTACGTCAGTAGCCTATTTCTATGCGGGTATTTCAAAAAAAGGATTGGCGTATTTTGGTAAATACATCCAACCAACTCCAATACTTTTACCGATTAACATCTTAGAAGATTTCACAAAACCCTTATCGCTTAGTTTTCGACTTTTCGGAAATATATTAGCTGATGAATTAGTAGTAGTTGTTCTTGTTTCGTTAGTACCTTTAGTAGTTCCTATACCAGTTATGTTCCTTGGATTATTTACAAGCGGTATTCAAGCCCTTATTTTTGCTACTTTAGCTGCGGCTTATATAGGTGAATCCATGGAAGGACATCATTGACTAGTTATCTATCAAAATAGTCTTTTTTCTTCGTTTAACCCGCGACAAACTATGTGTCGCTCACGATAATCTACTTAAGAAAAAGAAATCAAAAAATCCAAATAAATTTTCAAAAGTTTTAATAATAATCAAAAAAAGGGATTATCTAAATCCCCCAAAAAGATGCAATAATAATAAGTATAAATAAAAACAATTACCGGGCAATTCAATTGTTGTAAAAAAAAAAATATGTAAAATCGAACTAGAAAAAATTTCCGTTTCATTCATTCAATGATTGACCGAGGTATATTTTATTTTCATAAATAGAAATAAATAAAGAATATATATATATATATAAAATCACATTTAGATCACTTAAATTCTTATATTTCCATGTAAAAATTCGGTCTCACGAATTGATTTAGATTAATTCGATCCATAGGGGGTAATTAATGAATAAAAGAAAGGCCTTTCAAAAAATCAAAAAATAGAGATTAAAAAGGGGATTAGGTGAGGGGGTCGAACTAGGTGTATATATAATCTAATCATTATAAGACAACTCTTTTTTTGGGGGGGTTCCGAGAATGATTCTCGAATCCCATTGAATCTAAGATACAACTAATTGGTTTACGCTATGGAACAAACACATGTATATGTCATAGTAGATATTCATTAGTTATATATGACTATCTATCTAAATTTGTCTTGGTACTACTCTAATCTAAATTTAGGTGGGGATTCAAAAAAAAAAAGATCCATCTTTTGTATGTAATTGTGAATTGAATTACTATTAAAATAAAGAAAGAACAAAGAATTAAAAGAAAGGTTCAAAATCTAAGATAAGAACAAAAATTGTATGTATTCCCAAAAAACTACATCGGTAGAAACCAAAAAAAGTAAATATCGAAGTAATTTGGATAATTCAATAAAATTTATTCAGTTTTGAATTACACTTCGACTAGATAAATATGAAGAATGAAATAATTAAGTCATAATTTCTTGGTTGATTATATTATTAACTATTTCTTTATTTTATTTGGAATAGGAGAAACTTATCATGAATCCACTGATTTCTGCTGCTTCTGTTATCGCTGCTGGGTTGGCCGTCGGGCTTGCTTCTATTGGACCTGGGGTTGGTCAAGGCACAGCTGCAGGGCAAGCTGTAGAAGGGATTGCGCGACAACCAGAAGCAGAGGACAAAATAAGGGGTACTTTATTACTTAGTCTGGCTTTTATGGAAGCTTTAACTATTTATGGGCTGGTTGTAGCATTAGCGCTTTTATTTGCCAATCCTTTTGTTTAATCTTTTAAAAAAATAGAAAAAAAAAATTGTTTTTTCCGCGGACTTTCGTTGCTGCTCTTGATTTTTATTATATTAAGATTTCACTCCGACAATTTTTTCTTCATTCGGATTAACATAACGATTCGCCTTCTTCCGTCCCTTTATTTAGTTCAATGAACCCCCCTTTTTATGAAGTATCATTCTTATGGGGAATCTTTCAATTGACTAACCAATTCAAAATATAGAATATATTTATATAGAAATAAATATATTCTCTAATTCTCTAATATATAGAATAGTCTTCTTATTCTATTGATATTCTTACTAATAATGAATATTCATTATTAGTAAGAAATGGAAATATTATTATTCTATTATTCTATATATAATATTCATATTAAATAATAATATGATAGTTTATTCTATCATATAAAAAAACGAATAAAAAAATAAAAAAACCGGGAATCGTAGAAAGAAAATGAGTCTATCCATAAGAGGAGATGCGATCATATGAAAAATATAACCGATTCTTTTCTTTGCTTCCTTTACTGGCCATCCGCCGGAAGTTTCGGGTTTGATACCGATATTTTAGCAACAAATCTAATAAATCTAAGTGTAGTGCTAGGTGTATTGATTTTTTTTGGAAAGGGAGTGTGTGCGAGTTGTTTATTTCAAAGAATAGATTGGATCCAACCAACTGCATTTTTTTCGTTATAACTAGGAAAATGTGCGTGATCCAGCGAATGACTTCTTACTAAAAAAAAAAAAGTTAAGAACCATAGCATTTCGCGATTCATTGGTAAATCTACTTTGATTCTCTATCAACCAAGAATTTTGGAACATTACCATGGTTAAAGCTTACCAGTTTGAAGTTTAGACGCAGTGTAGTATTCTTTCTACCACTATGTTAATGTTAATATGGAAATTCTAATTTTATCGATATAGAACACTCATGTCGATAAAATGACTTGAATTCTCTTTACGATGAAAAATAGGAAAAACAGGTGTTTTGTTTAACGCCCCCTTTTATACAATGCGGAATTGATGACCTACGTATAAATTAATGAAAATTCTTTGGATTTGAAGAAAAAAAACAACTTTGCTGACAATTATTTGTTTGGTCAGAAGAGTCCTCCAAATATTTTGGTCTTGTATTGGTAATCATTTTCAATATTTTTAGAAATAGAGAAAAGAGGATAGGCTCATTCGATAATAAAGATTATAGGAAATTTCCTATAAGGAATTGAGTGTGAGAGCCAAATGAATTGAAAGATTCATGTTTGGTTCGGGAAGAGATCATAGACATTTTGAAATGAATGGAAAGAGAGTCGACTTTCATTAAGTGATTTATTAGATAATCGAAAACAGAGAATCTTGAGAACTATTCGAAATTCAGAAGAACTACGGGAAGCAGCCATTGAACAGCTCGAGACAGCCCGGGCCCGCTTAAGGAAAGTAGAAACGGAAGCAGATCGGTTTCGAGTGAATGGTTATGCCGAGATAGAACGAGAAAAATTGAATTTAATTAATTCAATTTATACAACTTTGGAACAATTCGAAAATTACAAAAACGAAACCATTCAGTGTGAACAACAAAGGGCGATTAATCAAGTTCAACAGAGGGTTTTACAACAAGCATTACAAGGAGCTCTGGGAACTCTGAATAGTTGCTTAAACAACGAGTTACATTTACGTACGATCGGTGCAAATATTGGGATGTTTGGGGCAATGAAAGAGAAAAAGAACTGATTAGTCGTTCTACTATAATATAGAGTGTAGGTATAGGCGTTATTTTTTTTTTTTTCTTCGACAAAGAATCAAATTAAGAAAAATTCATGCTAACCATTCGTGCAGATGAAATTAGTAAACTTATCCGTGAACGTATTGAGCAATATAATACCGAAGTCAAAATTGTAAATACAGGGACCGTACTTCAAGTAGGCGACGGCATTGCTCGTATTTATGGTCTTGATGAAGTAATGGCAGGTGAATTAGTAGAATTTGAAGATGGTACTGTAGGCATTGCTTTGAATTTGGAATCCAAAAATGTTGGTGTTGTATTAATGGGTGAT